TATCTTTTTATTACTTAACTTATGGATGGATTTTATTCTTCAACAAAAGATTCGCAGCAAAGAGATATTTCATCTAGCAGGAAATCTCGATTTTTGAGTCCAAGAAATAGGATCAAACAAAGTGCGTGACATAGTAATGAATAGGGCTTGTATTTATTAAATGTGCGTAGATAGCTATCTATTTATACGTTTCTATAGATATGTTAGATATGTTTCCTCCTTCATTTTTATTGCGGGTGGATTCGAGACCGCACATACCGCACTATAGCTAAATTGTTATTTTCTAGTCAATTTGCTATTCAAGGAAAAATGGAAGCACGTCAATTTACTGAGAATTTGCTATCGGGATCATATCATATAGGGGGAAGATGGGCGATTAGCTATTTGTATAAGCATTTCTGCTCTGGGGTTTCCATCGACTTTTAGTTGCAAACAGAATGGAAATTGGTTTATTGAAAATAATTAATACGGGTTAGTTTAGTTAACTATCAATATATCAATTTATATATTATTAGTATTAGATTATATATATATTATTAGATATATTATATATATTATTATATAATAGAATAGGGATTAGGAATCTCAAATTTTCAATTCAAATACAAGAATCATTCATCAATTTCAAGTTACATTTCATAGTTAATGGTTCCAATTTGCCCCGAATTATGACTTTGGTGACGGAAAAATCACATTAAGTTTTTTTTTCAATATCAAAAGGAAAAGTTTTTGGATATTTATGTTTTGAGATACTATCCATATAAACATAGAACCAAAGGAATGGACCCAATACAAAAAACGATGGGTTTATTTCGGGGCAAGGGATTAAAGAAAATGGGATTCAAAATGAAAAATCCAAGTGAAATAAAAAAGAAAGAAATTAAGTAATCCCACATCCCATCCAAAGAAAGAGAGACTATTCTCATCTATTTCAATATTCTCATCTATTTCGTAAGGTATTATTTTGGTTTGGCGACATGGCCGAGCGGTAAGGCGGGGGACTGCAAATCCTTTTTCCCCAGTTCAAATCCGGGTGTCGCCTGATCAACAAAAAGGAGAAAATCTTGTATTTGATTTGGCTGATATAACTCGATTAGTTTTTCTCCAGCAGAAGCAAACGTAGGAAAAGGCCTTTGGATACTTGCTTGATTCTAAACATCCGGAAGTTCCGTTTTCTAAACAGAAAGTGCGAGAAATGTTTGCCTTTAGGATTCTGGGTAAGATTCCCCGAAAGATTCGAGTAGTGGAATGAAAAAAATTTCATATAAGGATTTCCTGATTCCATTCCACTACGTAATGGGGTGTTTCATTACTGGTTCTTGAATTCAATTCGATAGCCTGATGGAAAATTGACTTTTTTTGATAGATAAGATGCACTACACCTAGAAAAAATGCAAAAAGAAAGACTGAAATGAATTGAATTTCTTTTCAATAAACCAAAATCAAGAATGAATAAGTAATCCTCGGGTTGATCCCGGAGATAAATATTAGACAGTAATGATTAGATGAAACGGGAAACAGAGGGATGGAGGAGATCGTTATCTACTCCTGAATCTAAATTCATTTTTAGGACTTTTCCCGAATTTTTTACCTAATACCTAACCTAACTAAAATAGATAAAATAAAAGACAAGAAAAGAAAGAATAGCTTTTCTACATCTTATCTTAAGATTCAGCGGATTCCCCCTGATATTTCCAAACGTGTGACTGCGTATTTTTTTATGCTTACCCCCTTACGATTCCACTAGAAAAAGAGTATCACTTGTCGGAAGCGGATTTATTGGAGCCTTTCATCAACGGCGTTAGGTCATAATCCCCTTTTTTTTGACTATGCGCCATTGATCCCACTATTATTAGTGAACACTAGTGGAATATCCTTCATAGAGACAGGAGACATAATTTACATGGATATAGTAAGTCTTGCTTGGGCTGCTTTAATGGTTGTCTTTACTTTTTCTCTGTCCCTCGTAGTATGGGGGCGAAGTGGACTCTAAAGGCACTACTAATTGATTGACGTGAAGAATCAAGCTGTATGGATTGTTTTATAGACACACTTTTTTATTTTTTAAAGCCCTTCTTTTTTTTTGATGTATATATATTTTATGTATACAGAAAATATAAAGATATAAAGTATATAATATACAACTTCTTCCATTACAATAAGCATAATTGGGAGTATGCTAGCTAGTATGGTAGAAAGATGCTTTCTACCATACTATCGGATCTCATATAATAGTATCCCGCTAATTCGCATTCCACTTACGACGCAAAATTCCAATTAATCCTTTTGATTTCTTCGATTTCTTCAATAGGTGCCTCAAAAAAACAATCAAGTTTCATTCAACTTAATCACTTTGACTCACGGTTTTTACATATATTATAAGTAAAAAGGCAGTAGGAACTAGAATGAAGAGTGCAGTAGCAATAAATGCGAGAATATTGACTTCCATAATCTCAGTGTTTTTTATTTTTCATTTTTATTAGGCAATAATTCGGGATTTAATCCCATAGAGATGAGCAAATTTTCACCCCGAAAATTCAATGGGCTGAATTCAACCTCGATGATATTGAATCAGATCAATATCATGAATAAAATATCTGAGCTATCAAATCAATTCATCGTTTAAAATGGAATAGTATACCACAGGAAGATCTTTTTTTTAGCCATACCAAATTCAAAATCGGATTCATGATCCAATTCACATGATTCAATTCAATCGACTTCCTTTCTCTTTTGGATTCTTTTTTATTTTTTTGTTATTTCTTATTTATTATTTATTATTCTATTTCTCCTTCTTTCTTGTTTTTCTATAAATTAGACCCCATTCCTTGTAGATTCATCGGATGAATCTGATGAAGTAGTATTTGAATACTCTTTACGTTTCATTTCCGTTGGTTACAAACAAACCAACGCAAACAAACAATAGAAGCTAAATAAAAAAGAAGAAGGAGTTAACTACTTTTTTTAATGATCTAATTTGCGTGGAAAACAAATCAAACAAGTATCCTAAAAAAGTCCTAGTAGTATTATACTACTACTAAGATATAAAAAAGATTGAATATTCTAGCAACGTTCACTATGTATAGTCTGTCTTCGACAGCACTTCTCTTAAAAAAAAATTCATTCTCTCTAAAAAGAGTTTGGATCCTTTTTTTCATGTTATTGGCTTTTATTTGATTGATTTTATTCCGTCGGGACTGACGGGGCTCGAACCCGCAGCTTCCGCCTTGACAGGGCGGTGCTCTAACCAATTGAACTACAATCCCCATGAAATCAAGCTATCGAGTATACATATATATATTTATACTTGCATTGAAACTAAACGATTTCAATTTTGATTCGAATCTCGGTTTTAGAAGGATCACCGAGGCACGAGGGATATACTGATATATCGATACTTTATCGAGAGCGACACATAACATATTATTAGTTCAGTACTGTCCAAATGGAATGAAAACCCATCTTTATCGTTAAAAAAAAAGTTTTTTCTTTATTCGGTTTTTATTATAGGTTATTATTTTAATTATATATAAAATATAAGACTATTTTGAAAATCGTAAATTGAGATTAGAGTTCTTAGCAAAATAGGAATTTTTGCTAACAAAAAAATGGAACAGAGCGATTCAAGCGGTAAGGATATATCCGAAATTTTTTTATTCGTTAATATCCGTCATTTTTGAAGAACAAAGAAAAAGTCTATATCATTTCATGGCGGATCAGGGAATTCTTGGGCCGAGCTGGATTTGAACCAGCGTAGACATATTGCCAACGAATTTACAGTCCGTCCCCATTAACCGCTCGGGCATCGACCCAGGGAGAAGCCATTCTAGGCTTAGTTAGAAGCCTAGATTAACTTCTTTTCGTAGTACCCTACCCCCAGGGGAAGTCGAATCCCCGCCGCCTCCTTGAAAGAGAGATGTCCTGAACCACTAGACGATGGGGGCATACTTGCCCAACCGCCATCATATTATACGATACGATGATTATCATATGATAAGTTTTTTTATATTGTCAATATAACGGAAGAGTCTGATTAGACTCGAAAGGTCTTTCCCTCTTTCATTCATATAATTTCATAAAATTTTTTGATTCATGATTTTTTCCTAAAAAATTCATTCTAATCGACATCTAGAAATAGGAAATTCTTGATTCGATACTATAGAGAATAGAGTTTTTTTTAATTCAAATAGAGTGTCTATATCTATATTTATTCATTATTCAATCTCTATTTATTCTTCATTAATTCACAAAAAAAGAAAAAAATCAAGATAAATCTAACTAAATAGAAGTAATATGAAGTCAGGATCCTTCTTTCAATAAAATTGAAATTTTTTTATTTAAGAATAAGCAAGGAAATTAACAAACAATATGAAATTGGGAAGGCGCGGATCAAGACAAGAAGTTCTCAAAATTTTTTCTTAAAGAATTTGTTTGATTCGGCGGACAAGTTGCACCCTTTTATCATATGATTCGATCAAATATCTTTCATATTTGTTCATTTTGAAGATCATATCAATCAAATTAATTATTGATTTATTAGAATATATATATTTTTTAGAATAGAAATAAAGAAGTCAATTTCAGTCTTGAAACAATTCATTCCAGTTTTATTTCTCAACCCGTATGTTCAACCTATACCCTAGAATAATATCTAAATAAATCCAATTTTTCGTTCTGGAATCAACCATATCCATTCTGAGTCTATTGCTGAGTCTAATGCATCTATATTTATTACATAATAATAGATTTTTTAGATCTAATCTATATATTATTTTAGATATCTAACATTGGAATCTTTATTTAGTATGTAATATTAATGAAATGGAATATATAATCTATATATATAAATTATACAACATATCTCTATAGAATAGATATATCTTGTATGCATATTATGATTCATGAATTGAGCCAAAGGAGCCCCTTTAACTCAGTGGTAGAGTAACGCCATGGTAAGGCGTAAGTCATCGGTTCAAATCCGATAAGGGGCTTTTTTCTTT